TTATGATGTATAAGATAAGAAAGATTAGAGTTGGATCAGTGAATCATTTTTTAGTCATTTATTGCATGATAAATCACTACAAGTGACGGAGATACACGATTTAAATAACGAAAGATCCAATATTTAAAAATTGTATCAAGAATGACTGGAAAGGTAGAAACTAGACCAGATAAAATTTGCTCATAATGAGCAAACCCAAAATCTTTGTAAATATAACCAATCATTAGTTCCCAACCGTGAGGCGAATGGAATCCGATACATAAATCAGTTAATAAAAGAATCGAAAAAGCTTTAATTGTATCACTTAAATTATATAGGAATTCTTGAACCCAAGAATTCAGAATAAAAAGCTTTTCCTTACCCCAAAAGGAATAACCACTTAGAATAACGAAAGATATTAGATTTGTCGAGAAGTGCAAGATTGTATGGATACGATACTCATTGTGTATCTTTATGAATTGGATCGTTTCTTTGTGGATTCCTAGACGAAATTGTTGTAAATCGGTTTCTGGGTATTCCTTTATCATTTCATCTAGCTGGAATAGTTCCTCTAATTGTATGAATTTTTCTAGAACACTTTTTTCTTTAATATCATTCAAAAAAGTTTCGCATTGTCTAGTATTCCACCAATTAGTAATCCAAGTTTTCAAACTTTTATTACAGCAGAGAGAGATCACCCAGGGCAAAAAGACTATAGATGTTAAATAAAAAAAAGGAATGAATGCTTTCTTTTTTGCCATTTTGAATCTGTGAATTGTTAATGAACCTACCACATTTGTTGATTCTATTAGATCGCATATTTCTATCGAGCGTGAGTTTCTATTCTAATTGGAATAGAATGTATTGAGCCTATGAATCCATTTTTTCTTTTTCTTTTGATTCAATACTTAGTCTTTGCTTTGAATCTAGAAAGAATACAGAAATAGACTCAGAATACACTTCCAATTTGAATCAAGAAAAAATGGGATTTCCAGGATGTTATTCCCCCTTTTTTGAGCAATACTAAAAGAACTTTTTCAAATTTTTCAAATAAAAAATATTATTCTATTTTCGAGACGAAGAAACTCCCTTTCTTTTATCAAATATATCAAAAAAACGAGCAGAAAATAATAGATGAATGTTCAATTGACAAAAAAAAGAAATAAATTCTTTAGTTTTTTCGTCCTACTGCCAAAGCATTTAGTCTTTTGAAATGAATTCATTTCAAAAGACTTCAATTGGTACACGCAAGAAGTAAGCCAATTCAGCAGCTTTTTGCTCAATTTCTCGTGTAGTAAAATTCTCATCAGTACGACTTAAAGGAATAGCCCCTTGACCTCGAATTTCCATATAAAGGACACGCCGAGCAGAAACACCCTCTTTAACTTCTATTCTGATGGACTGAATATCTTTCATAAGGAATCGTAAAAAGATGCGACGACCCTTTCCAGGAAATCCCCAACGAAAAATACGCACTATTTCTTCTTTTCGGTCGAAAAGATCATAACCACTACCCACATTCCACAAAATAGTGCACCACAAATAGCAACTAATAAAGAGACCCGCGATCCCATAGAAAGACATCACAATCCCTTGTGGGAAAAAAATGATTTGCTGAGACGCAAATAACGATATAAAATTTCTACCAAGATAACTGTAAGTTCCAACCAATAAGAATCCTAATGAACCTAAAAATAGGATAAAGGCCCAGCAGAAATTACTTGTTTTTCGAGACCCCGTTATAAATTCTATCCATATAGATTCTGATCGCCAACTCATATATATTAGATCCAGTTATACAATTTTTTGGAATTGAGAAAATATGACTTGCCTTTTTTTGTTTTGTTTTCAAAGTAACTCTCATCAACTATTTTGTTGTGAACCTTTACCTTAGGAGTAATTCATAGAATTGTTTATATCTAAAATAATAAAACCTCCTTCCTTTATATGATCCCCTATAACTATATATATACAAATAAATACATTGACTTGAAGTTCATACATCGGCGGGCCGATGATGATCCAATTTTCAAAAGAGCGCAAATTTATTTACCCATATAATACGTTTACACATGCATAAGAGCTTTTTTTAGTTATGTTTGTAGGAATCTATGTGTTATACAACATTCTACCAAATGGTCTTATCGAATCGAAGTTTTTAAAATAAAAAAGGAGTGAGACGATCAGGTCTCATCCGATCTAAAAAATCTTATTTTTTTGAATATGAAGAAATAAAGAAGCCATTGCAAGTGCCGGAAAGACTAGGCCTACTAAAGGCACAAAAATAGAGGGTAGGTTATTGAAAGTTGTCATAAAATGGGTACCTCGATTTAATATTTGTACCTGTTATTGTTATATTCTGAATTCTAAAGATATCTTAGAATATCTTGTATTTTTATTATTTATATTATATATATTATATAATTAGACTAAGTATCTTTAAGTAAATATATATCTAATACTAATATACAACCTAATGGAAATAGATAGAATAGAACCTAATAGAAATAGAATAAAAAAATAGGTACAAGAAAAGCCAAACTAAATAAATGGACTTATTCATCTTTCAAAATCAAATAGATGTATCATAGCCCCCTTGTTAGATTTATTATTCTTTTCGGTCTTTTTGTCTTCTAATAGTCATTTCATTAATAAAGAAAAATTTTTATTCCATTACAAATTTCTACAAAATTCATTAGAATCTGATCCAACAACAGGGAATTTTCGGGAAATGTAAAAAGATGGAAGACTCTCTATAGATCTGTATGTATCTCTATTTGAATTATCTATACATATGTAAGCAAGAGAGGAAAATGAACTTTGTTTTATTTGTCTAGTCTAGTTTGAACTTCCCGAAAGCAAAAATTGACTTTTTATTTTGTTGATAGAGGTTTATTGAGTAGTAAACAAGAATATCGATAAAAAATGATTCGAAATAAAAATGAATTTTTCAGGGTTTTCATTTAATTCTGATAAACTAACTGTTCGTTTTTATTTAATTTTTGTTCAAAGGAAAAAAAGCATGGAGCTGAAATAACTCACTCACAACACCTTTTAAAGGATTACGTGGTACAATTGCATCCAATAAGCCCTTACGTAATAAAGATTCAGCCGCTTGTGAACCTTCAGGCACGGCTTTTTTCAATGTTTGTTCAATTACTCTTTTACCCGCAAATGCAATATAGGCATAGGGTTCGGAAATAATGATATCCCCCAACATACCAAAACTAGCTGTCACCCCACCGGTAGTCGGAGATGTAAGAATTGATATATAGAATAACTTTTTACTTGATTGATAATCATATAAAACCGAAGAAATTTTAGCCATTTGCATCAAACTTAAACTTCCTTCTTGCATTCGTGCTCCTCCGGAAGAACACACTAAAATAAGAGGTAAACATTGATTAGTAGCATACTCGATCAAACGAGTTATTTTTTCGCCTACTACGGATCCCATACTACCCCCCATAAACTGAAAATCCATAACCCCAAGGGCTACCGGAATACCGTTTAGTTGACCTGTACCTGTTTGAACAGCGTCAGTCAATCCCGTCGTTTTTTGAGCCGAGTCAATACGATTTTTATAAGGTTCCTCCTTCGAATGAAATTTAATGGGATCCGCAGAGACCATGTCTTCATCCATAGGATTCCAAGTACCCGGATCAATCGAAAGCTCGATTCTCTCTGAACTAGTCATTTTCAAATAATATCCACATTCTTCACAAACATTCAGTTCTACTTTCTTATACATTAATCCATAACAATTGTCGCATTGAATCCACAATTGATTGTAGTTTTGAGTTATATCGAAATCCGTAGAACTCATTAAATCCCTATGATTCCTATTAGTTCTTATCTTGTAATTTGTGCTTTCACGAATCTTTTCACTTTCACTCCAAATGAAATTATAAATGTAACTTTCATTGGAATTATTACTATCGCTTAAAAAGTGACTATCACTACAGATGTGAGAACGAAAATAAGAGTCAATGCAACTATTAATGTGATTATTACAATTATAGTGAGTATCCTTAATGGAAGGATCGTAGTGCAGATCATTATCACTTTTCGATCTATTATTCAGATAACTAGAACTACAATAACTATAAAAAAAAAAGTCTAGGTCACTCAAATAATTGGTAATCTCAAATTTTTTCTTTTTTATATCAAAATATATAGAATAACTATTTTGATTACTATCCCTAACAAAAAAGGTGTCATCCGATATGAAATTCCGAATGTCCTTGGAGCTAACTAAAAGATCAATATTATTGTAATAACTAGAAGGCTCACCCCAACCATAAAAGTTTTTATCCATATCATATATATAAAGGTCTTTACTTATAGTAGTCTTTTCAATAGGAGCAAAACTATCCATTGCTTTACTTAGCCCGCCTCCGTCTTCCAATTCTCCCTTAGAAAACATCAAATTGAACCACGATTTTTCCATAGAGCTTCTGGCCTCTATTTACATGAAAATACAATCACAATAGATGAATAGTCATTCAATGAAAAATTTGAAAAATGCAAAAATTTTTTGAATAGTTCATTTTCTATTCAGAGTAAGCAAAGCATATCGATGCAATTGCTAATTGCTAAGATTATTAAGTAAAGTAATTGAAATTAATAAAACTAAATTTCAATTCTAAATGAAAATTAAGGATTTTCTTATATTGTGTAAAATTCTCATTAAAAAAAAAAGAAATATTTGTTCTTCGCTTATGAATATAGCGATATGAAGAACTTTTTTAGTAAAATCTCGTATACTAATATAAAATAATATTAAAAAAAAAAAAAAAAGGTTTTTATTCCAATACGGAATGAAAAGGACAACATGCAGGATGGGTAGAAGAGGTGGGGATACTTGGTTCAAGCCCAGACACGAAACTTAAAAAAAGAATACAACAATCCTAAGAATCCATATTTCGTATAGGATTTCTTGTGGACACAACACTACAATAAAAAGTTGTAGTTGTGTTTAATCTTCTTTTTTTATTTAAGATTTTTTATATCTAGATAAG